CAATCCTTACATCTCCTACTACTGGTGGGGTAACAGCTAGTTTTGGTATGTTGGGAGATATCATTATTGCTGAACCCAATTCCTATATTGCATTTGCGGGTAAAAGAGTAATTGAACAAACATTGAATAAAACAGTACCTGAAGGTTCACAAGCGGCTGAATATTTATTCCAGAAGGGCTTATTTGACCTAATTGTACCACGTAATCCTTTACAAAGCGTTCTGAGTGAGTTATTTAAGCTCCACGCTTTCTTTCCTTTGAATTAAAATTCAATCAAGTAGAGCACACAAAATTCAATTAGTTTATTTGTAGCAAACAAGTAGTTAGTTTATAAGAATCAAAGTAAATAAGAATGGAGTTTTCTTTGATGACCTAAGATCTAATTGTAGAAAGAATAAAAAGTTGCGGATAACTCTTTTTTTTACCTAGAATCCCGATTACTAATTAAGAAGTCTCTATCAACAAGATAAAAGAGTGAATTCTTCCTTTCGTGAAATTAGGCAAATAAAATGAATTTCGTCTTATGTATATAATCAAATAGAGAAAAGATAGATATATAGTTTTTTATCTTTCTCTATCTCCCGAAAACCCCATTTGCACTAAAAATTCCTGTTGGGTCGCATTCTAACGAATCTTTCGATAATCTGTAAGAAACTCTTTCTTTATTAAAAATTCGAAGACAAGAACAAAAGACAAAGAAATGAAGAAAAATAATAAAGTGAATTATAATACATATCTTTCATGTAGAAAGATGAATAAGTCCATTTATTTAGTTCTACATTCCTTGGACTTATTCTATATACTCACTTAGATATATAGATACTTATTTCTATACTAAGAATTTGAAATTTAATTAATTAATAATAATTACAATTCTTAATTATAATTATTATAAGATATTTATTTTTTATAAAAAATAAATAATAGCAGGTACAAATAGTAAATCGAGGTACCCATTTTATGACAACTTTCAATTTCCCCTCTATTTTTGTGCCTTTAGTAGGCCTAGTATTTCCGGCAATTGCAATGGCTTCTTTATCTCTTCATGTTCAAAAAAACAAGATTGTTTAGATCTGATGGGACCCGATCTCATCCGTTTTTTTTTTCAAAACTTAGACTTGTAGCATAACACAGATATCTATTTCGAAAAATATGGTCTAACGTGTAATTTCCGCCGAACATAAAGGAAAAAGTTCTTATGCCTGCATAAAAGGATCTATGGGTAAATGAATTCTAGCTAGTTTCAAATAGATCAGGATCGCTGGATGGCTAAAATGTAAAGTCGGTGGATCTATAGGTATATCAATATGTATAGTGGGCTCATATGAAGGGTATGTTATTATTTTAGATCTAACCAATTTGATGAATTACTCCTAAAGGTTCACATCAAACTAGTGCTAGTTGATGAGAGTTACTTCGGAAACAAAAAAAAGTAAAGTCAAATTCATTTGGGGTATTCTCTCAATTCCAATAAAATGCAATCAGATCAAGTATGAGTTGGCGATCAGAAGATATATGGATAGAACTTATAACGGGGTCTCGAAAACTAAGTAATTTATGCTGGGCCCTTATCCTTTTTTTAGGTTCATTAGGATTCTTATTGGTTGGAACTTCCAGTTATCTTGGTAGAAATTTGATATCTTTTTTTCCGTCTCAGCAAATCATTTTTTTTCCACAAGGGATCGTGATGTCTTTCTACGGGATCGCGGGTCTCTTTATTAGTTCCTATTTGTGGTGCACAATTTCCTGGAATGTAGGTAGTGGTTATGATCGATTCGATAGAAAGGAAGGGATAGTGTGTATTTTTCGTTGGGGATTTCCTGGAAAAAATCGTCGCATATTCCTCCGATTCCTTATAAAGGATATTCAGTCCGTTAGAATAGAAGTTAAAGAGGGTATTTATGCTCGTCGTGTCCTTTATATGGATATCAGAGGCCAGGGGGCCATTCCCTTGACCCGTACTGATGAGAATTTGACTCCACGAGAAATTGAACAAAAAGCCGCCGAATTGGCCTATTTCTTGCGCGTACCAATTGAAGTCTTTTGAGAAATGTAAATATGGGCTGAAGAATGAATGCTTTCTCAGCAGGAGGGCAAAATGAAAGAATCCTCTTTTTTTTCTATAACATAACTTAACTGAAGTTTTGTCAGAACGTTAAGTCGAGCCAAAGCCGACATATATGGAACAACCATAAAAGAAAACTCTTTTTGTGGCGTATACAAATCCACGCAACTCAATTCAACAACAAGTATAACAAATTGAACTAATAGATTCAATTCATCTCATATATCAAACGATTTCGAAAGAAAGAAATTTCTTTTTTTTTTTGAAGTTCAATATTTGTTGGAATTGATACTTTAGATGCAGATAAATCATATCTTGTAAATTATTTCTTTTTGTCAATCGACCTTTTTTTATCCTTTCTTTTGTATTCCTTAATAACCAACAATTGGTTTTCTTTATAATGATAACTGGACAATTTCTGTCTTGTTTTGCTAC